GGATTCCTATACCAATGTATACAATTAACTCCATTCGTTAGAATAGCTTCCATCGAGTCTCTGCACCTATCCTTTTTTATTTTCGCTTTCTGAACCTTTGCTTGTTTTCGGAAAACGTGATTTGGCTCAGGATTGCCCATTTTTATTAATTCCAGGGTTTCTCTGAATTTGAAAGTTATCACTTAGTAAGTTTCCATACCAAGGCTCAATCCACTTAAGTCCGTAGCGTCTACCGATTTCGCCATATCCCCCCTTTGAGATGAAAATCTCATTGTGATCCCGTCCCTTTTTTCTTTCATTTATACCGGAACCGTTCAATTCATTAGATAGATGCCTGTCTGGAAAAAGTGTTTTCTCCTCTTTGTGATTTCTTGTGTATCTTCTTTCATCTACTATAGGAGGCTCGTATTCGGTCCAATCAAAAACGATTTTATCATTTCTGTATCCGCAATTCAATATAGGTGGATACATACCCTATAGATCTGTCTCTCTTCCACCCATTTACCCATGAAATTGAAAATACTTGAACGGTCGATAATTTATTTATATTATTTTATAAAATAATATAAATAAATTAAAATAATAAAAAAATTGAAATTATATATCGCTAGATTAATCTTATGTTATGTTCTATAATATTTAACAGTTATTATTATTTGAAATTAGAATTATTCTATTGTTATTGTTTATGTTTAATTTATTTTAATATAATATATTAATTTAATATTAATTATTAAATTAATAATTTAATATTTATAATAATAATTATAATTATTAAAATAATAATAATATAATTAATTATTAAAATAATAATAATATAATTAAAATAAAATATTAATAATGAATTTCATATTTAATATTTTATGTTATAAATAGCGAATATGAATAGCCAAGAATGAAAATAGTTAATAGCAAAGATTCTAAGAGTTTATTGAATTCCTCTGCATGTTGAATTTATGTTATGTGAGCCTGCTTAGCTCAGAGGTTAGAGCATCGCATTTGTAATGCGATGGTCATCGGTTCGATTCCGATAGTCGGCTTTTCTCTATTTATATTTATTTTCTTTTTTACATGATTGATAATGCATCTTTGAAATCAAAGTGAAAAAAAAATGTATTCTTCTTTTCGCAAAAGCCATTGATTATAGGATAGGATAGGAATTTCCAACTATCTCACGAACAGAATCCTTTTCCTTTTCTATATATAGAAAACCGGAAACTGGATATTTATTCAACTCATCTCATTATTCTTTAATTAATATTAATAATAGAATAATACTTCAGTAAATTTTGCTTTATTTAGAATTTAGTTCATTTTTAGTTTAGATTTATTCTGTAGAATGAAATTTCATCAATAAGAATAAGAATTAATTAATAATTAATTATAACTAAGGAGTCTTTATGTCGCGTTACCGAGGTCCTCGTTTCAAAAAAATACGTCGTCTGGGGGCTTTACCAGGGCTAACTAATAAAAGGCCCCGAGCTGGAAGTGATCTTAGAAACCAATCGCGTTCTGGGAAAAAATCCCAATATCGTATTCGCCTAGAAGAAAAACAAAAATTGCGTTTTCATTATGGTCTTACAGAACGACAATTACTTAAATACGTTCGTCTCGCCGGAAAGGCAAAGGGGTCAACAGGTCAGGTTTTACTACAATTACTTGAAATGCGTCTGGATAACATCCTTTTTCGGTTGGGTATGGCCCCGACTATTCCGGGAGCTCGCCAATTAGTTAACCATAGACATATTTTAGTCAACGGTCGTATAGTAGATATACCAAGTTATCGCTGCAAACCCCGAGATACTATTGCGGCGAGAGATGAACAAAAATCTAGAGCTCTAATTCAAAATTCTCTCGATTCATCCCCTCAGGAGGAATTGCCAAACCATTTGACTCTTCAACCATTCCAATATAAAGGATTAGTCAATCAAATAATAGATAGTAAATGGGTCGGTTTGAAAATAAATGAATTGCTGGTTGTAGAATATTATTCTCGTCAGACTTAAACCTAACAAAAAGAAAATAAAGACTAATATAACCAATTTTCCTCCCTTTCGGCGAAGTAAATTAACCTAAGGTTAAGATAAAATAAGGGTTTGCTCCGGATTTTTCTTCCATTTAGGTGTCATAGACCGAGAGGGATATTTTCATTCCTTGTCTACTCGTTTCTTTAACAGTATTTTCCGTACCACAGCCATTAGGAATAGAGAATCCATATCAAAGAAAGGTCTAACTGTTGGAATAGTCATAGATTGTTATTTTATCTATATCTATTGATCTATTGTGGTTAGTAAGATCGGTAAATTAGGTGAAGGTAAGGAAAGAGAGGGATTCGAACCCTCGGTAAGCAAAAGCCTACATAGCAGTTCCAGTGCTACGCCTTCAACCACTCGGCCATCTCTCCTACATAATGATTATGACCTAAAAACCGAAAATCGAGTGAATAATGAATTATTCATATTAGAATTAGATTATTGGGTAGGTACAACCAATCAATTCTAAATAGAAAGCGATAAAAATAGAAAATTGTTTTCTTATAAAAACTGTTAAAAAAATTCTATTCATGTTTGCAAAAACAATGTTATCTTCTTTTTCTGATTATCTATTTAATCTATTTATACTATACCGACCGCATTAAATCCATAAATTAGAAATTCTAACGAATCAACTGAGCTAGGGCTCTATATTTTATAGACTATGGTTAATGGATATCTTTAGATCATGATTCTTTTTAGATTACGATTCCATACCAGAAGAATTCTCAAATTGCTTTTTAGGCCTGTTATCAACAAAAATCCTTATCCCATCTATCTATTAAAAATACAAATAGATAAACAATTTTTTTATAGTTGATTGTCTAGTGATATCCGCTAAGTACACAAAAAAATGGGCCCATTTTCATCATACAATGATTACTCGATTCGATCCTTTTTCTTCTTTGTATCATAATTCAATCAACTTAGGTTTTTTTAAGCTGTAACTTCAATCAAATAAGAATAGTTTCTTTCGTTGATAGACTATTCCAGTAAGATGGAATCCAATGCGGTTCCCAATATTTATTTCTTAATTCTTATCAATTAATTCCTGTTCCTGTAATGTAAAAAAGAACAATTTGAATATTGTTTTTAATTTTTAATATTGGGCCATATTTTTTAATGATAATGAATCTGTTTTTATGTTATTTCGTACTGTAAAATTCTTTTCCTTGTGGGATCATTTTCCCCCGAGAAGTAATGAGAACAATGATAGAATGGATTGCTACCTATGTCTAGATCGCGGATAAATGGAAATTTTATTGATAAAACCTTTTCGATTGTAGCCAATATCTTATTACGAATAATTCCGACAACTTCAGGAGAAAAAGAGGCATTTACTTATTACAGAGATGGTGCGATTTGACTTTTTTTTTGACTCTCGGTTTTACGAGAAATACACATGATTCGTGATCGGGAAAAAAAGAAAAAAATCTACGCTTGTAGAAGGTAAAGTTTGGAAATAGAACAATTCCTTCTGTCGTGTATCCTCGATTAATGCAGCCTCAGATGCTATGTTTCAATTTTCGATTCTAGTATTGAGCGAAAGGTTATACCTATAGGTTCGGTATTACGGGTCAATCCTAACCAATAGGTAGCAGAGGGGAAGAAGCACTACACCTAGAAATTAACAACACGAAAACTTTGTTATATTATAAATTATCCCCTTCTTTAGCAAGCTTGGGACTAAAAGAATGGTTGGGACAACAAACATCCATCTCGTTTGTATTTTGGATACCCGTATAACCATCGAAGGCTGTTGAAGTGACTAATTCCTGGACATTGGGAAGCGTTGAGAACAAAGAAATTGTTGGAGTTATCTTTTCTCTCTAGTAACAATACGCTTGATGTTAAGAAAAGATCTCTTGCAGGAAGGTTGGCTAGAGATTTCTTGTAAAAACACTAGCCCTACTTAGTTCATAATGAGAAGATTTTCATCTTTTTTATTATTTTATTTATTATTTTATCATTATGCACATAAGGGAGGAGCCGTATGAGATGAAAATCTCATGTACGGTTCTGTAACGGAGATTCTGTGAATTGAATGACGACCGTAACGGATGTCAGCTCAATCCGAAGGGAATTATGCGGAAGCTTTACAGAATTATTATGAAGCTATGCGACTAGAAATTGATCCCTATGACCGAAGTTATATACTCTATAACATAGGACTTATCCACACAAGTAACGGAGAACACACGAAAGCTTTGGAATATTATTTTCGAGCGCTCGAACGAAACCCATTCTTACCACAAGCTTTTAATAATATGGCCGTGATCTGTCATTACGTGCGACTATCTCCACTATAGAAATAAAAAGTAAATAAAGATCAAATTCACTAGTAAATACTAGAAAAAGGGCTTTCTACATATGCATTGTCTAAAACAACGATTTTTATCAGCTGTAGAAAATAAAGAAACTTCATAGAAGTTGAAATATGAAGAAATAGATATGCCTAGCTGTTTTATTCTATGGGTAAAGGATCTAATTGATAGAGTAAGCACCGTAAAGATCAATTAGTAAGGTTTTGCGCCGATACAAAAATAACTGCTTACTTATGTCATGATGTGAGACAAATGTTAGGAATCCACTTATGTAATAGAGTCGATCCACTAAGATATTGAGCAGCGGTGTAGGATCAGATCCCAAAGATAGTAAGTCTTTCCTTTCGAAAGTCTTTTTCAAAAATTCTATATAAATTTCTATATGATATGAAACTGAGATAGTTACCTTTCAGAAAATTCTAATGATAGGCAAAATGTCTATGTTTTATTTTTCTGAAGGTGGGAGAAAAGATAAAACTAAAATAAACCGGATTTTTAATCCAAACTTAAGATTTAAGTTTGAAACTCATTTTATTAACTTCTTTTCATTAACCCGAAAAATGGGATAGATCTACGAGAAATCTTATTCAGTTAGATATGGTAGATTCAAATGGAATAAAAAAAGAGTTGACTGCCGAGCCGT